TAATGATTATGCCCAGAAACCGAGTGAATAGTGAGTCATTCATATTCCATTTGGGTAGGCGCACACAATCAATTGAAACTATAAAATAAAAATAGAAAGAAAAAGTTTTTATCAAAAAAAACCCCTCCTTCGAGGCCAGCCGTAGGATAAAGTAATTTGATTAATAAGTCCGTTTTTACGTTATTTCGTACTGTATTGTACAATTCCTTTGTTTGGGGGATTATTTTCTCACGCGATAAAAAATGAAATTTTAGAATGGATTGCTACCTATGCCTAGATCTCGGATAAATGGAAATTTTATTGATAAGACCTTTTCAATTGTAGCCAATATCTTATTACGAATAATTCCGACAACTTCCGGAGAAAAAGAGGCATTCACTTATTACAGAGATGGTGCGATTTGATTATCTTTTTTTTTTTACTGATCTCAGTCTTAGGAGAAAGATACATTCTTCGTAGAGAAAGAAAAAAATTTTGAAAAAACCTACGCTTGCTGAAGGTGAAGTTTGGAAATAAAACGATTAAGTCCTTCTGTCGTGTATCCCCGATTAATGCAGCCTCATATGCTTCAATTTTAGGTTTATAGTATTAAGCGAAAGGTTATACCTATACCTATGGGGTTAGGTCAACCCTACTCCACTAGTACCAATGGGCGGCATGGGGGAAGAAGCACTACGCTTAGGAATCAACAACACTAGAAAACTTTGTAAAAAAAAATCCTTCCTTTCTTATCGGGATCGGGACTAACAAGAATGGTTGGGACAAGAAACATCCATCTCGTTCGTATTTTGGATACCCATATAACCATCGAAGACTGTTGAAGTGACTAATTCCGGGAAATTTAGCGGCGTTGAGAACAAAGAAATTGTTGAAGTTACTATTTATCCAGTAATAACATACTTGATGTTAAGAAAAGATCTTTTACAGGAAGGTTGGCTAGAGATTTCGTGTAAAAACACTAGTCCCGCTCAGTTGATAATGAGAATATTGCAATCTTTTTTGATTCTATGTATGTTTATCATTATACACATAAAGGAGGAGCCGTATGAGATGAAAATCTCACGTACGGTTCTGGAACGGAGATTCTTTGAACCGAATGACGACCGTAACGGATGTCGGCTCAATCTGAAGGAAATTATGCGGAAGCTTTACAGAATTATTATGAGGCTATGCGACTGGAAATTGATCCCTATGATCGAAGTTATATACTTTATAACATAGGCCTTATCCACACAAGTAACGGAGAACATACGAAAGCTTTGGAATACTATTTTCGGGCACTCGAACGAAACCCGTTCTTACCTCAAGCTTTTAACAATATGGCCGTGATCTGTCATTACGTGCGACTATCTCCACTATAGAAAGAAAAAAGAAAAGAACCAGCAAATCCGCTAATACTAATAAATACTAGAAAAAAAATAGGCTTTCTACATATATATCGTCCAAAAAAACGATTTTTATCAGCTGTAGCAAAGAAAGAAACTTCATAGAAGTAGAAATATGAAGAAATAGATATGCCTAGATACTTTTTTCTATGGATAAAAGATCTAATTGATAGAGGAAGCACCGTAAAGATCAATTAACAAGGTTTTTGGCCGATACAACAAGAACTGCTTACTTATATCATGATAGAAGAGTTAGGAATCCACTTATGTAAGAAAGTCGATCCCCTAAGGTTTTGAGCAGCGGTGTAGTATCAGATCCCAAAGATAGTAAGTCTTTTCTTTCTTATGAAGAAAAGTCTTTTTCTCAAAGATTCTATAGAAATTGATATATCATATATGAAAGTATATGATATATGAAATCGAGATAGTTACCTTTCAGAAAATTCTAATGAGAGTGTTAATGCCGATGCTTTATTCTTCTGAAGGTAGGAGAAAAGATAAAACTATAAAAAAGGATTAAATTCTTTATTAATCCAAATTTTAGTTTGAAACTCATGTAATTAACCTCTTTTCTTGTGGTTAACTCCAGAAAAAAATGGAAGATCAAAAGAATTGACTGTTGAGCCGTATGAGTCAGGAAACTCTCAAGTACGGTTCTAAGGGAAGGAATTTACTCACCTATTCCGACCGCGGAGAACAGGCCATTCGACAGGGAGATTCTGAAATTGCGGAATCTTGGTTTGATCAAGCCGCTGAATATTGGAAACAAGCTATAGCCCTTACCCCTGGTAATTATATTGAAGCACAGAATTGGTTGAAGATCACAGGGCGTTTTGAATAAGAACACTCTGTTTATTATTTTATTTTTTCTATTCTCATTTCTTATTTTATTCTATATATATTTTTTTATTCTATATATATCTTTATTTTATTCATATTCTATAGAGAATATAGAATAATATATAGAGAATATATCTATTTTTTTCTATATATAATTTTATTATATAAAATATTATATAAAATTATATATATATTTGTATTTTTTCTTAATTATTTTTATTAATATTATATTGAATATTATATATATATATTATATATATAATATTCAATATATA